AGCTCCGATAGTAATAGTATGGTCGAACGATTCAAAAATGAATCGTTCGACCATACTATCCATTTTTATTATTGTAATCTAGAAAGATACAAACTGAATCGAGATCAATCTACAATATGTATATGGATCTTCATAAATGTTAATATCAATTAAATATATGGAATGTACATAGTATCTCAATTCTATTTCTTTGCTTCATCTATTTGTTTCCTTTATCTATTTTTTAGCATTTCAAAGAAGTAATTGATTGCGCGGTTTACAGATAATCCAAGGAGTTCTATGGTAACTTCTTCGGATTTCGAAATTCGAAAAGGGTTATTCTATCGATTTTGAATCCTTCAGCCATGATAGCAAACGCGTCAATAAAGCACAGCAGAAATAAAAGCCAATACAATTTCGGAATGAAGATATTTTTATTAATTCAATTTTTTAATTCGAAATTGAATTAAATTAATGAATTCAATATATTAAATAATTAATAAAGATTATTTATGCTTTGCAAAACGATCTATAAAAAAGTGATACAATTTGATTCCCCAACTCAATTCGTAGTATCTCTAGAGTCCACTCCTTCCCCATATTACGAGTGAAAGGGAAAATGTAAAGACTACCATTAACGCAGCCCAAGCGAGACTTACTATATCCATGTGAATTATGTCCCCTATCTCTCTGAATATGAAGGAATTATTCCATTAGTGTTTATTAATAATAGTGGAATCACTGGTGCAGAGTCAAAAGGGGATTCTGACCCAACACCCTTGATGAAAGACTCCAATAAATATGAAAAATTAAACTGCAGTTACGCTTTTCTTTTGAAGTATCAAAGGGAATGCTACTAATATATATATGTAGGAATACTGATACCTATTCTTTATTTTTCTTGTCCTTCATTATCATTAAGATTTTTCTTGTCCTTCATTATCATTAAGTAAAAGAAAAAAGCCAATTATCCATCCAATCTAATTCAAGACCCGGCCAGTAGACACGACATTAGTAATGGAAAAAATCGGTAACTCTTTATTTGATATGATAGCCCTTCCACTACTACAATCTTTCCTTGAATCCTAAATACAACGAGTTACGGCACTTTAATTTAAAGAAGGGAACCCCCAGCTGTTTCCAATCAAGAAAGTCTCAAGACTACGCGTGTTTTGCTGGGAAAAATTCGGCGAGTTATAACAGCAAAGGAGAATAAAGAATAAGGGATTTCGAGTCTTGTCTTTTGTTAATCAGGCGACACCCAGATTTGAACTGGGGAAAAAGGATTTGCAGTCCCCCACCTTACCGCTCGGCCATGCCGCCAAAACGATACCAAATCGATGAAAATATTCCCCTTTATTTGTTATTTTTTGGGGGGCCGGCTCCTTCCCTTCAATTAATTTTATAGTATCTCAAAACACCCAATATCTAAATACCTCTCTTTTCTATTAAAAAACCAAATGGGAATTTTTTTCAGTTACAAAAGCCAAAATTCAGAACAAATTGGAACCATTAACTATATGACTGTAAATTCATGACCCACTCTTGGATTTACATCTCAAATTGTCTTTCCGTAATGATAAATGATATAAGAAAATCCAAATTGATATATAACTAATCAGTCTTGATTTTTTATTGAAAAAAAAAACCTTCTCAACTCAATTTCAATTATAATGTCAATTATTAGTATATGTAAACCCCAAACATAAGTTGTGTTCCACAGTTAGCTTATGGGGTATATTATTTGTGTATGATGCCTGTTTATAGGGAATTGGCGCACACTTGTCGTACTGCAATTTTGATTGATTAGATTTTTGATTGATTAGATTGAAGAGAAAATAGAAATTTTGATAGAGTACGACATGTGCTGTCCCGAGTAGAAGTATGCAATAAAGGAGAGCGATGTATGGATAGATAGCTATAGCAGCGCGGGTTTAATAAATACAAGCCTTCTTATGCACTTCAATCGTATTCTAAAAATAAAAATTCTACGAAAAAAAGAAAAAGGAGTTCTCCGCAAATCATTTTTGGAACAATGGAATTCACGAAAGAGTTAAGTACTCAAAAAATGCACTTTCTATTGTTATATTGTTTCTGATTATTATGTCTTTATCTCCGTGAATGGATCAAATCCCGAATCCATTTATTTTTCTGATATCCAATCGGATTGGAATATGTAATATCATAATAATGGTATAAAGTGAATTTTCTATTCTAGACAAAATAAAAAAACTCCATAATTCTAAGTGGAATTTATCAATCCCTTTCCGTTTGGATCTGTCTCTTAGAAATTCCAATTTAACTAAGTCTAAAATTAAGTCTAAAATCATCTTTTTTCCTCCGTTCATACGTATTTCATACATTCCATATATATGGAGTTGGGTAAAATTTCATGTGATTCAGTAAACAGAATCGAAATTCCATCATTGCTAGATCGATTCATATGATTCAATGCAGAATGAGAAAAGAATGGGATTTTTTGATAAATGGGAAATTCAAAATGCTCGGTGACGGAAATGCG